CAGTCTATTTTTGTTTTTTGTTTTGTGAATACTGTCTATAATGATTGCTGAATCGAAAATTTTCAATTGAACTTATTCCTTCAATTGGTGGTATTTTTGCTTATCCCTATCTCTTTCAAAAATGAAAATTTAGGAAAGTGCTTTCTAAACATATGTATAAAAAGAACATATTTCATTTAGTCCCTTCATGCCTACGATAACTAGTTATTTCGGTTTTTTACTAGTGGCTTTAACTATAACCTCAGCTCTATTTATTGGTTTGAGTAAGATACGACTTATTTGAAAATGAATTGAATTTGAATGAACGAACAATTCACAAAAACAAATCGTTATTTACTATATGCATAGATTCTATAGTTCTTTACTGCGCTAATTACCAATTATCTGTCATTGAGATTCATGGGTAATACAGATTAATATTTATGGATAGATATTACCTCTCTTTTTCCCTTTCAAAATCAAAAAAATTGAAAATGATTGAAGTTTTTCTATTTGGAATCGTCTTAGGTCTAATTCCCATTACTTTGGCTGGATTATTTGTAACTGCATATTTACAATATAGACGTGGCGATCAGTTGGACTTTTGATTAATTAACATCTCTTTCTTTTTTTTTTTTGACTGACCCCCCTCTTTATTAATTCATTTAATTGAATTGAATCTATGGGAGGTCGAGTCAGATTGCTGTTGCATTTTTTTATTTCAATTTGAGTTCGGTGTAATTTTCTACCTAACAAGAACAGAATCACGCTCTGTAGGATTTGAACCTACGACATTGGGTTTTGGAGACCCACGTTCTACCGAACTGAACTAAGAGCGCTTTCTTATCACAATAAGATAAGACTGTAATGGAAGGGGGAGGATTCCTTTTTTTTTTATTTTATATAAAACCACAAGATATCTTGCACACCTATACTATTATATATCATATATAATAGTATTAAAGATTCTGTATGCTCAATTTGAATCGATCTAAAATTGCTCCTTCGTTACTGCTCGGAGGAGAAGTAATAGGTAGGGATGACAGGATTTGAACCCGTGACATTTTGTACCCAAAACAAACGCGCTACCAAGCTGCGCTACATCCCTTTCAATTGGTCTACAGTGTCATTATAGAGAATCCCTGTCTTGTTTTCCACACTTTTAGTTCCTCTATTGATACAATATCAGTTTATCTTGCCATTCCCCCTTTTTGTCTCATATCATATAAGGATCTTATAATAAATTTATTAAGAAAGAAATCTTTTTCGTGGAAATTCTTGGGTGGAAAGTTACATATTTTTCTGTTTTAAGAAAAGGAAAATCTTATCTATCGAATCATTGTACATTTTAATTTGAATTAGGGATTCCGCATACAAATAGACAAATGGAAGTGGTCCTTAACTAAATATTCATCTGATTATATATCTAGTACCATATTGTAATACAATAAAGAAGGGGGATTTAAAATGCGAGATCTAAAAACATATCTTTCTGTAGCACCAGTACTAAGTACTCTATGGTTTGGTTCTTTAGCGGGTTTATTGATAGAGATCAATCGTTTATTCCCGGATGCGTTGACATTTCCTTTTTTTTCATTCTAGTTCTTTATTGCCGTGGGACGGGGTGAAGGAGATTAGAGATAGAATCAAATATCTGTGACTATCCCCCCATTTTTTTTCGTTTTTTAGAATTAGATCAAATAAGGGAGGGTAGGGGGAAAAAATAGTAGATTCACCCGCACCGAAACTTGGGTTCGGGCTCCAATTAAATGACTAGTCGAACGAAAACAGAAATGCGGCTAAGGCAACAAAACACGTATTCTACAAAATATTCTACAAAATGTGTCAATGAAATACTCCACTGTGATTCTATTCTAAATTTTGATTCTAAATAAAGTTAGAAATCATTGTATTACTTATTATTTACTATATTATTAATATTGATTTCAATTGATTACAACAAAATCATCATTCATAATTTGATTTTTAGTTAGCAACTTCTATTTTTTTCTTATTCGTTTTTGACCGGAAAATCAACGAGATAGGGTGGGGTAGATTAAAACCAAAGGGGGGTTCATGGCTAAGAGTAAAGATGTCCGAGTAACGATTATTTTGGAATGTACCAGTTGTGTTCGAAACGGTGTTAATAAGGAATCAACGGGCATTTCCAGATATATCACTCAAAAAAATCGACACAATACGCCTAGTCGATTGGAATTGAAGAAATTCTGTCCCTATTGTTACGAACATACAACTCACGGGGAGATAAAGAAATAGATCAAATCGAGTGCTGCCTATATGTCATATGTCACCACTCTCCCAAGGAATATGAAAATATGACTTACTTTAGGTATAGAATTAGTTATATGTAATATAACTATTAGTACATAGAATATATTATTCTTTTTTTTATTTGAATTCATTTTCATTATTACATTATTTCTATATAATTATTACATATACATAAATTTAAAATAATAAACAAAGCAAATCCTATAAATTCCATAATTCGGTACGATCCAAATAGGACTAAATAATATTTTAGAATTTTAGAAATATAGATAAGGATAGGATTTTTATTTTGAGAGATAAGGAATAAACAAATCATGAATAAATCCAAGCGATCTTTTCGTATCATGAATAAATCCAAGCGATCTTTTCGTAGGCGTTTGCCCCCGATCCAATCGGGGGATCGAATTCATTATAGAAACATAAGTTTAATTAGTCGATTTATTAGTGAACAAGGAAAAATATTATCTAGGCGAGTAAATAGATTGACTTTAAAACAACAACGATTAATTACTATTGCTATAAAAAGGGCTCGTATTTTATCTTTGTTACCCTTTCGTACTAATAAGTATGCAATTCGTAATAATAAGTATGCGAAACGATTTGAAAGAAGGAAATCGACCGCTAGAACTAGAAGTCTTAGAACTAGAACTAAATAAAATTGAAATGGGCTTATCCTTCAATTTTCAATTGAATCAAAATTCAAATCCGAACTCAAACGTAGGTTGATGTTTTATTCGAAAAATCCGATAATCAAACAAAATGAAATTCAATTGTAGTGTCGTAAGAATAAGAAATAAATAAAAATAAAAGAAAGAATCGAGTCGGGAAAGGAAAATCAATCTTTTTTTTTTGAGCGTCTTGTCTTTGCTCTTTTTGTTTTGATGACCTTATCCTCATTTTTTTTTTCGTACTAATTTCTATTCTACCCTCTCCGAGTTTATTCTTGAGGAAACTCCATTAAAAGTATTCCGGTGGATTCCTTCCGATCTACTTATTCTTTTTCTTTTTTTTTAATTAAAAAATCGCATTGGAAATCGTATAAAGACAATTCCTATTTAATATAGCTATTTGTGCAAGTATTTTACGATTAAGAAGCAACTGCTTCCGGTACAGATTGTGTATTAGTGTACTATACCTATAGGATAGCAACCTCCCGCGAATTGCTGCATTTATTCGAGTGATCCACAAACGACGAAAATCTCTTTTTTTCCTACCTCTATCCCGATGCGCCGAAAACAAAGCTTTTATTCTTTGTTGAATAATAGTTTGAGTAAGTTTTGAATGAGACCCTCGAAAACCTAATACAAAGAAACGCATTTTTGTTCGACGTCTCCGAGCTATATATCCCCGTTTAATTCTGGTCATTGAAGAAAAGAAACTTTGATGAATAACTCATTCTTTCTTTCAGTTATTCTTTTGCCCTTTACTAGTCTATTAATAACAAAACGGATTCTTCCAATGTATAAAATCAAAATTCCAATGGCTTTTGCTACTATAACCGTCCCGACCACGATTTTTTTCCTTTTTTTCTAGTTCTAGGCATTTTATTTTGCCTTGAAATAATGAAATATTAGGTATAAAAAAAAGCCTAATCACTCAAAAAGTAGTAAATAGAAATGGCTAACTAGTGGGTTCCATCGTCTCTATGATTACTTCTTAAACGGTGAGGCCCTCTCTATACACCGGAGCTCCTTACTTCATTTAATCAATGAATGCTATGGGTAACTTGTACAATTCACACTTTTTGGCTCTACCCCCTATGTCCAGTAATAGATCTTTCACAATCAGAGACCTATCTTATACAGTAACGGTATTTAATTATGAAAATGAGTTAGGTAGCTGACCTTCTTAGTCCGTTCTTGGAAGCATAATTTTTTTTCTTTTTCAAATAGGATTTGAACCGCTTAATGGATAATCATTTGCTACCAATGGATACTTTTTTCTCATCTTAAATTACAAATTGAAGTGATTGGATTTGCACCAATGGAAACCATAAATTTGATACACCGTAAGAGATGGTAAATCCATCTTTTTTAGATAGTGAAGAGAAGAACCCTATTCACTGGTACTGATCATTGATACTGAAAAAAGGTTTACTTTTCTCTCAGCTCATGATCGGAACGAGTCGCACATACACCCTAGTACATGTTCCTCGACGTTGAGGACATCCCCGAAGAGCAGGGGATTTCGTGACATTTCTGATTGGCTGTCTTGCCTTTCTAATAAGTTGTTTAATAGTTGGCATGCTAAATCATATACATAATGGGCTGGTTTAGAGCGATCCTAACCGGATGAAATTCCGAATCCCTTCTTTTTTTGTTTATTTCATAGAACTATAAATAAGAAATTCACTCTTGACAGTAATATATGTTGTATATGTAAATCCTCTATGTGAAAATATGCGGAATTCGTCCACGAAAAAAAAGGGGGTATAGATATAAAAAAGGGGGAATAGGCCGAACGTAAAAATCCATTGCATTGATATGCTAAAATGAAAATTCAAATATGAAATAGGGGCTAATGAGATATAAATAAAAAATCGTAAATAGAGTTCAAGTTCGAATTCCATAGATAAGATGGGCCATATTGTCTATAATGATAGACAAATGAAAGACTTTTTCAATATTTTTATTCATCCAGTTGATATTTTGAAAATGGGTCGGTTCAACTTGAAAATTCCTTCATTGAAATTGGATAGAATAAGTAAACAAATGAATTGCATTCATGAT